TCTTTCATCTTTTTAGGTCTATGCTCTACTCCGGGTAAAGATCTGCCCGATTTGGATTTGCACATATAGGACAAATCTTCCCATCACCATTTCTTTTTGTTATGACTTTACAAATAACAAACAGCAATCATTTATGATACATGTAGTAATCATAGATATATTACCAATTGGGTTTTTTCTAAACGGAGCCTGGATACTTCATTTTTAGTCCAACCAAAGCCAACCATAAATTATTCTAATTGATAATAGTACTATGAATCTCCCCAAAGAATGCATCTAATTGCACTTCACGCTCCAATTTTTTGATGATTCAATTTCTCTTTCTTGGGCGAAACAGAGGATATCTCGATCGGGGGAGAGAACGGGGAAATCCCATATGACCCAATATATCTGACAAGTCGCACTATACGTCAACCCAAGATGCATCTTCCTCTCCAGGACTGCGGAAAGGTACTTTTGGAACACCAATAGGCATGAATTGAAAGAAAAAAGAACTAAATACTATATTTCACTTTGATGTGGAAACGTAACAATATGGTTTTATTGTCTTTATAATATTGGCTTTATCATATTTATTTTATCCATAAATTAGAAAAATTTAGAAAGAAAGACAAAATAAATAAAGGAAAATTTTTACGAATAAGTCCTTCTAATGATAAACATTTACTCATAGAAAATGGTACCAACCCCCCATTGCGTATTGGTACTTATCGAGTATAGAATAAATCTGCTTCTCTTTGTTCCTACGAACAGAATTATTCCATTATTACAAAATTACAAACAGAATAGAATAAATAGTAACCTAGCCCTTCTTAGGAAATAATCCACCGAACAAGGGAGGTCCATAGGATAGTCATAGTATAGTTTTTTTCAATGCAATAAAGTTACGTAGTGTCTATTTTTCTTTGATAAAGGGGTATTTTCCATGGGTTTGCCTTGGTATCGTGTTCATACCGTTGTATTGAATGATCCCGGCCGGTTGCTTTCCGTTCATATAATGCATACAGCTCTGGTTGCTGGTTGGGCGGGTTCGATGGCTCTGTATGAATTAGCAGTTTTTGATCCTTCTGACCCTGTTCTTGATCCAATGTGGAGACAGGGTATGTTCGTTATTCCCTTCATGACTCGGTTAGGAATAACCAATTCATGGGGAGGTTGGAGTATCACAGGAGGGACTGTAACGAATCCGGGAATTTGGAGTTACGAAGGTGTAGCTGGGGCACATATTGTGTTTTCTGGCTTATGCTTTTTGGCAGCTATCTGGCATTGGGTCTATTGGGATCTAGAAATATTTTGTGATGAACGGACAGGAAAACCTTCTTTGGATTTGCCCAAGATCTTTGGAATTCATTTATTTCTCTCCGGGGTGGCTTGCTTTGGTTTTGGTGCATTTCATGTAACAGGCTTGTATGGTCCCGGAATATGGGTGTCCGATCCTTATGGACTAACGGGAAAAGTACAACCTGTAAATCCGTCGTGGGGCGTGGAAGGGTTTGATCCTTTTGTTCCGGGAGGAATAGCTTCTCATCATATTGCAGCAGGTACATTGGGCATATTAGCGGGTTTATTCCATCTTAGCGTCCGACCGCCACAACGTCTATACAAAGGATTGCGTATGGGAAATATTGAAACCGTACTTTCCAGTAGTATCGCAGCTGTCTTTTTTGCAGCTTTTGTTGTTGCTGGAACTATGTGGTATGGTTCAGCAACTACCCCCATCGAATTATTTGGCCCGACTCGCTATCAATGGGATCAGGGTTACTTCCAGCAAGAGATATATCGAAGAATTAGCGCTGGGCTAGCCGAAAATCAAAGTTTATCAGAAGCCTGGTCTAAAATTCCTGAAAAATTAGCTTTTTATGATTATATCGGCAATAATCCGGCAAAAGGAGGATTATTCAGGGCAGGCTCAATGGATAACGGAGATGGAATAGCGGTTGGATGGTTAGGACACCCTATCTTTAGAGATAAAGAAGGCCGTGAGCTTTTTGTACGTCGTATGCCTACTTTTTTTGAAACATTTCCAGTCGTTTTGGTAGACGGCGATGGAATTGTTAGAGCTGATGTTCCTTTTAGAAGGGCAGAATCGAAGTATAGTGTTGAACAAGTAGGTGTAACCGTTGAGTTCTACGGTGGTGAACTCAATGGAGTCAGTTATAGTGATCCTGCTACTGTGAAAAAATATGCTAGACGCGCTCAATTGGGTGAAATTTTTGAATTAGATCGTGCGACTTTGAAATCCGATGGTGTTTTTCGTAGCAGTCCAAGGGGTTGGTTTACTTTTGGGCATGCTTCGTTTGCTTTGCTCTTCTTCTTCGGGCACATTTGGCATGGTGCTAGAACCTTGTTCAGAGATGTTTTTGCTGGTATTGACCCAGATTTGGATGCTCAAGTAGAGTTTGGAGCATTCCAAAAACTTGGGGATCCAACTACAAGAAGACAGCCAGTCTGATACAGGACTGCTTTGGTATCTTTCCCCTCTATTTTCTTTTTGGGGGGA